AAGAGGATAAAAAAGAGGAAGCCAAAAGAAAGGAGAAAGTACGTATAGAAATAGCGGAAGCCTGGGATAGTATTTTACTTGCTCAAGTACTAAGAGGTTCTTTGTTAGTAACCCAATCGATTCTTAGAAAATATATTATATTGCCTTCATTGATAATAGTTAAAAATATCGCCCGTATGCTATTGTTTCAATTTCCCGAATGGTCCGAGGATTTTAAAGATTGGAATCGAGAAATGTATGTTAAATGCACCTATAATGGCGTTCAATTATCAGAAAAAGAATTTCCAAAAAACTGGTTAACAGACGGTATTCAGATTAAGATCCTATTTCCTTTTCGTCTGAAACCTTGGCACACATCTAACCCACGAGCCCCTTATAATGATCCAATGAAAAAGAAAGATTCAAAAAATGATTTTTGTTTTTTAACAATTTTTGGAATGGAAGCTGAATTCCCTTTTGATTCTCCCAGAAAACAACTTTCATTTTTTGAACCCATTTTTAAAGAACTCAAAAGAAAAATTAGAAAATTGAAAAAGAAATGCTTTCTAATTCTAAGAATTTTAAAAGAAAAAACAAAATTGTTTGTAAATGTTTTAAAAGAAACAAAAAAATGGGTCATTAAAAGGATTCTTTTTTTAAAAGAAATAAAAAAAGAACTCTCACAAATAAATCCAATTCTATTATTTGGATTGAGAAAAAGAAAAGTATATGAATTGAGTAAAACTAAAAAAGATTCTATAACCAGTAATCTGATGATTGATGAATTGTCCATTGAAACTATACCATCATCCATTGAAACTATACCTCGGAATTGGACAAATTATTCATTGACAGAAAAAAAAATGCAGGATCTAACTGATAGAACAAGCACAATCATAAACCAAATAGAAAAAATGACAAATAAAAAAAAGGGCGGATTTCGAATTCCGGATCGAAATATTCGTTCTAACAAAATAAGTGATGATGATAAAGGGTTGGAATCACAAAAAAATATTTGGCAGATATTAAAAAGAAAAAATGCTCGACTAATACGCAAATTACATTATTTTATGAAATTTTTCATTGAAAGGATATACATAGATATCTTTCTGTGGATCATTAATATTCCCAGGATCAATACACAACCATTTCTGGAATCAATAAAAAAAATTATTAATAAATACATTACCAATAATGAAACAAATCAAGAAAAAATGGATAAAACAAATCAAAGTTTAATTCACTTTATTTCGACTATAAAAAAGGCACTTTATAATACTAATATTAGTAATAAGAATTCAAATACTTTTTGTGACTTATCCCACTTTTCACAAGCCTATGTATTTTACAAACTCTCACAAACCCAATTTATTAATTTTGATTCTTATAAGTTAAAATCTGTCTTTCAATATAATGGAGCAGCCCCTTTTATTAAGAATGAAATAAAGGATTATTTTGTTGGAACACAAGAACTTTTTCATTCTCAATTAAGACATAAGAATCGTCAGAATTCTGGAATAAATCAATGGACAAATTGGTTAAGGAATCATTATCAATATGATATATCTCAGATTAGATGGTCTAGACTAGTACCACAAAAATGGCGAAATCGATTCAATCAACACTGTATGAATCAAAATAAGGATTTATGCAACTCATCTAAAAAAACAAAATTTATTCACTACGAAAAACAAAATAATTTTGAAACGGCTTCATTACTAAATGAAAAAGAGAATTTTAAAAAACAATATAGATATGATCGGTTAGCATATAAATCTATTAATTCTGAAGATACGAAGTACTCTTCAATTTATGAATCGTCATTACACGTAAAAAATAACCAAGAAGTTTTTTCGAATTCCAACACAAATAAACGAAAATCTTTTTATATGATGGAAGGTATTCCTATTATCCCTATCAATAAGGATCTAGTACAAGATGATATTAGAGATATGGAGAAAAATCTGGATAGAAAATATTTTGATTGGAGAATTCTCGATTTTTGTCTTAGAACGAAAATCGATATCGAGGCTTGGATCAATATTGATACTGACCCAAACAGTAATAAAAAATCTACTAAGGCTAAGCTTAATAATTATCAAATAATTGATAAAATCAAAAAGAAAAATCTTTTTTATCTCACAATTCATCAAGATCAAGAAATCAACTTATCCAATCAAAAAAGTTTTTTTGATTGGATGGGAATGAATGAAGAAATACTAAATCGTCCCATATCAAATCTTGAACGTTGGTTCTTCCCAGAATTTTTGATATTTTATAATTTGTATAAAACAAAACCGTGGGTTATACCAATAAAATTACTTCTTTTAGATTCTAATATAAATGAAAACGCTACTGATATTGAAAACAAAAGCATCGCTGGAAATAAAAAAAAAGATCCTTTTATATCAATATCCTCCAATGAAAAAAAATCTCTTGAATTAAAAAAACGAAATAAAGGACAAAAAGAATCCGCGGACCAAGCAAACCTTGAATCTGCTCTTTCAAACCAAGAAAAAGATGTTGAAGAAGATTATACGGGCTCGGACATGAAAAAACATAAAAATAAAAAGCAATACAAGAACAATACAAAAGCGGAGTTTGATTTCTTACTAAAAAGGTATTTTCTTTTTCAATTGCGATGGGATGATATTTTAAATAAAAAAATAATTAATAACATCAAAGTATATTGTCTCCTGCTTAGACTGATAAATCCACGAGAAATAACTATATCCTCTATTCAAAGGGGAGAAATGAGTCTTGATATTCTGATGATTCAGAAAAATTTAACTCTTACAGAATTGATCAAAAGAGGAATTTTGATTATTGAACCAATTCGTCTATCTATAAAAAATGATGGGCAATTTATTATGTCTCAAACCATTGGTATTTCGTTGGTTCATCAAAGTAAACACAAAATGAATCAAAAATACCGAGAAAAAACTCATGTTGATAAGAATTCTGATGAAGTCATTACCAAATATAAAAAGATGACTGGAAATAGGGATAAAAATCATTATGATTTGTTTGTTCCTGAAAATCTTTTATCACCTAGACTTCGGAGAGAATTTCGAATTCTAATTTGTTTCAATTCTAGGAATAGAAATGATATGCATAAAAATTCAGCATTGGGGAATGGGAATAAGGTAAACAGTCAGGTTTTGGATAAAAGCAAAGGGTATCAAAAGAAACTTATTAAATTAAAGTTATTTCTGTGGCCCAATTATCGATTAGAAGATTTAGCTTGTATGAATCGGTATTGGTTTGATAGCAATAACGGCAGTCGTTTCGGTATGGTAAGGATACATATGTATCCGCGATTGAAAATTCATTACTAGTATATTTTTGCTATCTTTCCCATATCGTAGCGGGTCTATGACGACAAAGAGGTGCACACATTCATTGTCTTACATTCCATTCTGATACATGATACTAATTCAATGACATATCAATTCGATCTCGAAATGAATCAATAAAATCTTCTGATTTTAGGACTTAAGTTTTTATCTTTTTGGAGTACGGAAAACAACCATGCTTTTGTATACCTTTTCAAATCGAATTTTTAAATTAAAATCGGATTGATTTAATTTGATTTAATAAAATTCGAAATTAGAACAAAATTAAGATTATTGTCTATACCAAACTAAAACAAGTGACATTATTATTACTGATCAATAAAGATATCTATCAATAAAAATATCTTAAAAAAAGAAGGGGGTTTCATTTTATGGTAAAAAATTCATTCATCTCAGTTATTTCACAAGAAGAAAAAGAAGAAAACAGGGGTTCTGTTGAATTTCAAATATTTAGTTTCACCAATAGGATACGAAGACTTACTTCACATTTACAATTACACAAAAAAGACTATTTATCTCAGAGAGGTCTACGTAAAATTCTGGGAAAACGCCAACGACTGCTATCTTATTTGTCAAAGAAAAATAGAATAGGTTATAAAGAATTAATTAATCGGTTGGATATTCGGGAATCAAAAACTCGTTAATTTGAAGAAGCATTTTGAATTATTTGATTTATTAGATCTTGAATTTGAATGAACTTTTTTTCGTTTTCAACAATTCATGAAAGAATGAATTAAGGAAAAACCTATGAATATACCAGCTCCAAGAAAAGACCTCATGGTAGTCAATATGGGTCCCCACCATCCATCAATGCATGGTGTTCTTCGACTTATCATTACTCTAGATGGTGAAGATGTTATTGACTGTGAACCAATATTGGGTTATTTACACCGAGGGATGGAAAAAATTGCGGAAAACCGAACAATTATACAATATTTGCCTTATGTAACACGTTGGGATTATTTAGCTACTATGTTCACAGAAGCAATAACGGTAAATGGACCGGAACAGCTGGGAAATATTCAAGTACCTAAAAGAGCCAGCTATATCAGAATAATTATGTTGGAGTTGAGTCGTATAGCTTCTCATCTGTTATGGCTCGGTCCTTTTATGGCGGATATTGGTGCACAGACTCCCTTTTTCTATATTTTCAGAGAAAGAGAATTAGTATATGATCTATTCGAAGCTGCCACCGGTATGAGAATGATGCATAATTATTTTCGGATCGGAGGGGTAGCGGCTGATCTCCCTCATGGCTGGATAGATAAATGTTTGGATTTCTGCGATTATTTTTTAATAAGGGTTGCTGAATATCAACAACTTATTACACGCAATCCTATTTTTTTAGAACGAGTCGAGGGGGTAGGCATTATTGGTCCAGAGGAAGTAATAAATTGGGGTTTATCGGGACCAATGCTGCGAGCGTCCGGAATACAATGGGATCTTCGTAAAGTTGATCAGTATGAGTGTTATGACGAATTTGATTGGGAAGTACAGTGGCAAAAAGAAGGGGATTCGTTGGCTCGTTATCTAGTCCGAATTGGTGAAATGATGGAATCCATAAAAATTATTCAACAGGCTCTCGAAGGAATTCCGGGGGGGCCATATGAGAATTTAGAAACCCGATACTTTGATAGAGAAAGGAATCCAGAATGGAATGATTTT